TTAGAAGATTTCACAAAGCCTTTATCACTTAGTTTTCGACTTTTCGGAAATATATTAGCTGATGAATTAGTAGTTGTTGTTCTTGTTTCTTTAGTACCTTTAGTGGTTCCTATACCTGTCATGTTCCTTGGATTATTTACAAGTGGTATTCAAGCTCTGATTTTTGCAACTTTAGCCGCGGCTTATATAGGGGAATCCATGGAGGGCCATCATTGACTAGTTTTTGAAAGATTCTTTTTTAGCTTATCCCAAGGTAATGTATGCGTCGCTCAAAAAAAATCTAATCTAATTAGGAAATCTAAATATACAACTCACTATATACAATCTAGAGTAATAGCCAAAGATATTAGAGTAGAGAGTTGTAAAAAAAAGGGGGAAAGAGATCTAAAAGATCTTTTTCCTAAAATTCTTGGTTGATCCACTTATATTATACCATTCTCTCCTGAATAGATATTCATTTTATATTGCTGGTCGGCCAATCCTAATATTTCCTATTCGGAATCAGAATTTGAATAAGAATTCTTGTGGTTTACGAAGTGTGAGTAAAAAAAGAGGGGTGCTCTATAGAAGGATTCCCCTTTCAGTTGATTTTCTTCAGCGATTGACCAAAATAAAATTTTCAGAAATAATAAATTGCGTGAACTTAGATCAATCAAATAATGATATTTCTATCCACTGATTCGGCCTAAGCAATTTGTCTATTTAGATTGTATCCATGCGTGAGAATGATAAAGAAAGGGGAAGAAGTATTTACAAACAAAAAAGGGATTCATAAAAAATAGGGTGATTCGGATCGGAGAGGGAGGTTTTACTAGGTATATTATATGTAAAAAAGTGCTATGCTATAAGTCAACTTGTTTTTCGACGCATAATTCTCGAATTCGATTGAATTTAAGATGAATGAAGAGTTGGTTTACGTTATGGAAGAAAGACGTGTATAGGTGATTGATATTAAATATTGACTAGTTATATATGAACTAAAGAGATATTCAATTTGCCCTACTACTAGAAATTTGATTAGAAATTTGATGGCTATTCCAATAGAAGTCTTTCCGTATCCTCTGGGACTGGGAGTTCGATGAATAAACAGATGAAATCAAGAAAAAAAATCGAAGAATTCAAAGAATGGTTCGGAACAAAGAAACGGACGGACGAAAGTCGTACAGATTCGCAAAGATTTTGTCGATAGGAACTAAAAAAGAGATATCGAAGTAAAGTAGTTTTGATCCTTGAATAAGATTATTACTTCAATTTGAAGTTTGTAGTGACTTCGACTGGATGAATTGTAGCGATGTAATATTAAGTTAGAATTCATCGGCTGACTGTATCATTAACCGTTTTTTTTTGTATGAGGAACTTATCATGAATCCACTGATTTCTGCCGCTTCCGTTATTGCTGCTGGATTGGCTGTAGGGCTTGCTTCTATTGGACCTGGAGTTGGTCAAGGTACTGCTGCGGGCCAAGCTGTAGAAGGTATCGCGAGACAGCCTGAGGCGGAGGGAAAAATACGAGGTACTTTATTGCTTAGTCTAGCTTTTATGGAAGCTTTAACAATTTATGGCCTGGTTGTGGCATTAGCACTTTTATTTGCGAATCCTTTTGTTTAATCTTATAAATTCGAAAAAGCAATAACCCACGGGAAGGGCTGATTTGTGGATGAGGAATTAGCATACTCACTCGCTTTCATCCTTTCCGAAGGAACCCCCTTTTATATTTTTTAGGAAGTAAATAAATAATAAATAAAGAAGGGGGTAATTCACCATTTCTAAATCGAATCTTTTTTGGCTCGATTTAGAAATAGTAAAATATATATATATCAAATATCAAATATATCAAAGGGGGGGGCAGGGCGATACAAAAAGAACTCTGTTCTTTTTTTTTAGTCTATCTATATTTTAGTCTATCTATAAGAGGAGATCATATGAAAAATGTAACCGATTCTTTCGTTTCTTTAGGCCACTGGCCATCCGCCGGGAGTTTCGGGTTTAATACCGATATTTTAGCAACAAATCTAATAAATCTAAGTGTAGTGCTTGGGGTATTGGTTTTTTTTGGAAAGGGAGTGTGTGCGAGTTGTTTATTTCAAGAATAGGCTGGATCCAACCAGCTGTACTTTTTATGTTATAACTAGGAAAAGTAGGTACATTATCTCACGAATGACTTCTGAATAAAGAAATCATATGCAAGAACCATAGCATTTCGTTATTCGTTGGTAAATCCGCTTTGATTCTCTATCAACCAAAAATGTGGGACCATTAACTATGGTTAAAGCTAAATCATTTGAAGTCCAGACGCAGCATGGTACTCTTTCTACCGCAATATGAATATTAATATAGAGATGCTTTCAAAATGAATAATTTATCTATATAAGAACACTCATATGGATAAAATGATTTGAACCGCTTATTACAAAAATGGGGATTAAACCCCCTTTTATCCAATGATGAATCGACGACCTATGTATTGTGTATTAAAGGAAGAAAACCCTTTTTGGATTTT